AAGAGGACTACTATGTCATTACAGGTTAGAATTCCTCCAATAAGTTCAATTAGTCATTATGATAATGATTAAATGTTCCACTTTTTAACTATTATTCATAATAATTAAGAACCCATTATAAATTATAATGGGTGGTTGCCCGTTTTTTTATATATCAACAATATCTGTATTCTCCGCTGAAAAAGGAAGACTAAGACTTGAGTTTCATGAAAAAGCCCTTTATCGGATTTGAACCGATGACTTACGCCTTACCATGGCGTTACTCTACCACTGAGTTAAAAGGGCCCTATTCAATTCATGAATTAGCCATTTTCCATTATGAGTCTACTGCATATATACATATATGTGCAGTAGACTCATAATGGAACAAGAAATTTTATTTACCTAGAAAAATTTTTCTCGTTTTTGAATTTTTTGGCTTAGTATGAGATAGTGATAGGCATATTATATTTCATCTGAATGAGAAACGAAGCAATGAATGAAAATGGAAGAAAATAAATTAAATGAAGGTTTGTTTTACCCCCCCCTACCCTTTTCCCTTTTTCTGTCGGATCGATCGTTGCCTGAACTGAAGGAATCCTATCCTTCCCTTCGTTATATCGAATAGTATGAGATGCTTCATTCATGAAGCATCAAACAAACAAAAAAAAAAACGTTATAATTCTATAGAATTAGAACATAGATAGAAAGACTTTTCCGATCTAGCCATACCATTAGATTATATTGACAATTCCAAAAAACTGTTCATACTATCATCATAGTATGATGACGGTCGGGCGGATATGCCCCCATCGTCTAGTGGTTCAGGACATCTCTCTTTCAAGGAGAAAACGGGGATTCGACTTCCCCTGGGGGTAGGGTACTACGAAAGGAAGTTGATCATGGATTATCAATAAGCCTAGAATGAATTCTTCCTGGGTCGATGCCCGAGCGGTTAATGGGGGCGGACTGTAAATTCGTTGGCGACATGTCTACGCTGGTTCAAATCCAGCTCGGCCCAAAAATTCACCGTTCCATGAGAAGGAAACAGAGATGCCTGATCCGTAGAAATAAAGAAAAAGGGTCAATTTTTTTTGCTCCATCTATATTTTTTTCTCATCTCATTGAAAGATTGATTATCTATTTTTAACAATAAAATAAAAAATCACTAGTTACTAATAATCCGCGCTACTCTCACTAAAGCCCGTGTTTATGTGGATATGATATCAATATATCATTCGCGTATCCGTTACGTTACAACATGACAAGTAGAATGTTCTTATGAAACCATAAGAATATGTATGCTATACACCTCGCTGGGATTGTAGTTCAATTGGTCAGAGCACCGCCCTGTCAAGGCGGAAGCTGCGGGTTCGAGCCCCGTCAGTCCCGAACTAGGATCTGATGAATTTCTCAATTCATTTTTTTTTTTTTTTTTTAGCGAAAGGGAAGACGGGGAGCAAAATGGAATCTCCGTTGCGGGAGGGGGATTTTGATTTCTTTTGTTTCGCATTTATCATCAGACAAATAGGGGAATTTCTTTCACTAGTACTGATTGATAAGGGAGAGACATATGTAGATTAGTACAATCGGTAGTATTGCTATATTCAGACTGACTATATTCAGTATTTTAAATTTAAAATTTAAGAGATACTATACTCACTTTCTTTTTCGATTGTTCTTGATCAATGAAATAGAGTGCCCATATTTTTATGGGGAGTACAGACATAAATTGTCTTCGTTTATTGTACGATACACTTAATATAAATATAATTTAATTACCCGGCGAAGTACTTTTCAGGTTAAAGCACATCCTTTCTAAATTCCTACTTTTTTTTGTGTATCCTCAATTATTAATACTAATTGGAAACAATCTATTTCATTCTCATTCAAATTGCATACTGCGTTTTTCATGTATACGTTCCAATCCCAATCCAATAAAGAGAGGATACTAAATAAAAGAAAAGACCAACCAAGCAACGTCCCCTTTCTTATTCTTAGTAAATTTCATTTGTTCGAATATTCTATTTTTTATCCTTAATCCTTTCTTTTTTCTATCTCACTTATACTGTTTGGATCTGTGTATGACCCAGAGAATACTGGTCATATCATATGATACTTCATAATTTTATGTACATAATTCTATGTATAAGTAGGAAAGTTGTATAAGGAAGATGCTAGGTTATAGAAAAGAAAAAGTGCAAAAAGGGGACGAAAATCCAACGGCGGGTATTTCTGATACAATCAAAAATGGTATTTTTGATTTAGTATGGATAAAAGATCTTCCTATGTTATACTATTCAATTTTCGACGATGAATTCATTTGATAGATCAGAAATTGTTATTCATAATATTGATCTGATTCAGTATTATCAGGATGTAATTCATCCCATTGAATTTACAAGAGTCAAATTTCTCATCTCTATGGGATTAGATCCCGAGTTATTGCGAAACAAAAAAAAGAAGATTATGGAAGTCAATATTCTCGCACTTATTGCTACTGCACTGTTCATTCTAGTTCCTACTGCTTTTTTACTTATCATCTATGTAAAAACAGTTAGCCAAAATGATTAATTTGAATTTTTAATTCTTATCAATGATTTAAGAAATGAAAGAAAGGGATTCAAACTCTAAGTCTTAAATGAAATGATTAGGCTGGAATCAGAAGTATCTTAGTAAGTATCTAATAAGTTAGTGTGGTAGAAAGAACTATAGTTCTTTCTACCACACTGGCTAGTATTGTATACTATTTTTTATTATATAAAGTTGTATTGTATACGAATATAGACTTCATATAGATCAAATTACAATATGTACATATATTAGATGTACATATAGATAGCACTCTAATTCTATTTCTTTTATTTTGATTTCCCATCTCAAGAAGTCACAATTAAGGGATGATCCGCGGAGTTATATGGTAACCTCCTCGGATTTTATTTGGAAAAGGAGTAGAATAGAGCCTGTCCATTTTTCATGCTTAAACATGAAATGAGTCAAAAAAAGCATAAAAACATTTCTAGGAGTCTAAAACAAATGTTAAATGTGTGATATATGGATCGCTCAATCGAAGAAAGATCTAATTTTATTATGTGTTATTTATGTGTAGGACCTTTTTGGACAATCACTAATCGCTTCGTTTCCAGCAGAAAGAAAATATGTATTGTCGTAATAGCGGAACGACTTTCTTTGAGTTTCGAAATACAATGATGATAATCTTTCATTACTGTATTCAAGTACAATTTTGAAGAGATTTTTTTTTTAAGGCTTCGAAAAATGATCAATAAAGAGTTGATACAGTTCGATTGAGCAATCGATTACTCAATTAGTAGTGCCCCCAGCCCTAGAGTCCACTCCTTCCCCATACTACAAGTGAAAGGGAAAATGTAAAGACTACCATTAAAGCAGCCCAAGCAAGACTTACTATATCCATGTGAATTATGCCCCTATTTCTATGAAGGAATTATTCTGTTATTGATTAATAATCATAGTGGAATCAATGGCGCAGAGTCAAAATAGGATTCTGAGTTAAGACTGTCAGATACCTCTATTTCCTATTTGATCTAAGCTTACTGTCTTTCTTTCTGTGAAAGAATCGGGAGAACCCACCACCACTATTCCTACATACATTTTTTCTTTTCAACTTTGAACTTTACTCTATTTACTCTATAAAAATAAGAGTAGACCAACCATTCTGATTGCATGTCTGAGCACTCATAGCCTCTCGTGAGTCTGGATAAAAAGTATCTTCGGGCCTTTCCACAACTCCTAAATAGATTTCCCATCATCGTATCCGATCTAATTTAATACCAGACGGTATCGCGAGACACTACTTTGTTTAATAAGGGCAGTTTAAGAGATCTTGATATGATAGTCTTTCGTATAATCTCTTCTTCAATTCTAGTACCAAAAAAGGAGTGCCCTTTAGGAACCCTCGGATACCGAAATTTCCGACCTTAGTTCTGAATCCCGGAATTGACTCTCGCCATTTATTTGATTTTTCAATTAAATCAAATAAATGGCCCGAACCTATCATTAAATTAATAAGTGAGAGTTGCTTCATCCCTATTGATACCGGTTTGTTTGGGCTACACCCAGATTTTGAGAAAAAAAAAAAATTACAGTCTTTTATAAAACCTATGCTATGGGTTATAAAAATCAAGTATTGACAGTCCTTTGCCTCTGCTTCTTGCGGAGCAAAAATGCATCGAATTTAGATCAACAGGATAAGAAATCCCCGATCTTTTGTTGATCAGGCGACACCCGGATTTGAACTGGGGATAAAGGATTTGCAGTCCCCCGCCTTACCACTTGGCCATGCCGCCAAATTCGGTCCAAAATAGATAAAAATATTATCTATATTCTATTTCTATTACTAATTCTTTTTTTTTTTATTATTGGATCTAGTTTAGATTATTCTCTTCGATTGATTGTATCTCAAGCTTAAAAACTTCCCTTCTTTTTTTTTATTGAGAGTAGAAAAAATGGATTTCCGGTCACAGACCGAGGCAAATCAGAACCATTAACAATTTACTTTGAATTAGTGAACGGTTCTTCCATTTTTATCTCCAATGAAATTTGGTTTCCTTGAATGACAAAAGAAAATCATAAAATCAAATTTATTTATGACTAATATGACTAATCAGTATTCATTTTTTTCAATAATCAATCCTTTTCAATTTCAATTATAACAACATATATGTATATATGTAAATCCCAGAACAGAAATTGTTACCTAGATACCAAGCCGGATCTCTCTCTTATGTACATATCCCTATAGAGAATCATCCTGTTTCAATTTTTCATTGAATATTTGAATATATTGAATAGAAAATACAAATTTTGATGGAGTGTGGCCCATGTTGTCCCAAGTGAAATTTCAATAAAAGTTGTGATATATGGCTAGATAGATAGCCGTATCAGCATGTACTTAATAAATACAATACTATTCTTAGTATATTTATATTATATTACGCAACGCAATTTAATCGTATTCTATAAATTCCACTCACTACCAAAAA